TTTATATTAAATTTTTTAAATTATATTAATTTTTTTTTAAAATTTTTATTTATTTTTTTTTTTTTTTTTTATTTAAAAAATTTTTATTTATATATTTAAAAAATTAATATAATTAATTTTTAATTTTTTTTTTTTAAATCATTTTTTAAAAATAAAATTTATTATTTTAATTTTAATATTTATTTTTTTATTTTTTTTTTAATTTTTTTTTTTTTTTTTTTTTTTTTTTTTTTTTTTTTTTTTTTTTTTTTTTTTTTTTTTTTTTTTTTTTTTATAATTAAATATTTTTATTTTTAATTATTTTTATAAAAAATTAATTTTTTTTATAATTTTTTATAATATTATTTTATTAATAAATTTTATTATTTTTTTTTTTATTAATATATTAATAAAAAAAATAATTTTTTATAAAATATTAATTTTTTTTATAATTTTTTATAATATTATTTTATTAATAATTTTAATTTTTTTTTTTTTTTTTTATATAATTATAAAAAAAATAATATTTTATTTTATATATTATTTTATTAATTATTTTTATTATTTTTTTTTTTTTTTATATAATTATAAAAAAAATAATATTATTAAATAAATATATATATATATATATATATATATTATAATATAATAATTATATAATTAATATTAATTATAAATAGTATAATAAATCTACCCTCTACTCATAAAGAGGGTAGATTTAATTATATATAATTACATTATTATATATTATTTAACTATATTAATTTATATCTGATAAATATTTATTATAATTTAACTTATAACATTTAATTATAAATAAATATTTAATTTAATTATGTATATTAATAATTATTTAATTTTTTTTTTTTTTAAAAAAAAAAAAAAAAAAAAAAAAAATAAATTTATAATAAATTAATTGATAATAATGCAATTTTTTCTATGTAATAATTTTCGATTAATTGGGTTAATAGCAAAAAGTTGATCATTTAATTAAATTTTAATTTAAGTCCCAACAGCTTATATTAATAAAAATTATTTTGATTGTAAATAGCTATTAATTGGGTTAATAGCAAAAAGTTGATCATTTAATTAAATTTTAATTTAAGTCCCAACAGCTTATATTAATAAAAATTATTTTGATTGTAAATGTCCTCCCAACGGCATAAATTAACCGATTGACCCCTAGTTTAAGTTTTCTATCTGAATAATTTTGAAAAATTGAGTTAAGTTTGATTTAATCTTAAAAATTAATTTTTTGCAAATATTATACGTTTTATTTTTAATAAATTTATATATCAGTAATAAGTATTTTCTAATTGAATAATCAATTAAGTTATGCATTAATTTTAGAAAAATATTGTGCCAGCTTTCGCGGTTAGACAATTTTAGTAAATAATTTTTTTTGGTTTTAATTTCTATTAATGAATTAAAAATTTATTTATTTAAGTGAAATTTTTATTTAAATTAATTTCTTATTTAAAGTTTAATAAATCTTTTTTAAAAACCAGGATTAGATACCCTGTTATTTTATATTTAATTTTTAATATCATAGTACTAAAAGATATTTTCTTTAAAATTTGAATAATTTGGCGGTAAATTATTATTAGGGGAACCTGTCCTTTAATTGATAAACCACGATAGGTTACACTTAATATTTATTTGTATACCTCTATGTTTTGAGTATTTTTTTTAGAATATACTTTTTTTACTTAATTATTTTATATTAGGTCAAGGTGCAGTTATTTTTAAGTTAGTGTGGGTTACTTAAAATTTTAATATTTAGGATAATTAACTAAGAGGTAAATTTGAATTAGGATTTAATAGTAATTTAAAATAATTATTTTATTTGAATAATTATTTAATTTATGCACATATTGCCCGTCACTCTCATTTAAATTGAGATAAGTCGTAACAAAGTAATTGTACTGGAAAGTGTAATTAGAATATTCGAAATGTAGCTTATACTTAAAGCTATTTATTTACATTAAATTGAAAATTTTAATTCTTTTCGATTATTAATTTATTTGAGTTAGTTTTTTAATTTTTATTTAGTATTTAGAAATTTTATTAAAATTTCCTGTAAAGAATATTTTTATTAAAGTTTAAATTATTTATTGTACCTTTTGTATCAGGGTTTATTTAATACATAAATTATTTATTTTCCCGAAATTGAAATATTTAATATTATTTTATTTTTCTTGTTGTAAAAAGTTTAAAAAAATTTTATTTATAATTAAAAGTTAGTTGATTTCAATTTATATCTGGTTACTTTAGATTAAATTCAATTTTAAATTATCTAATTTCTAAATTTTTTATTTAATAATTTTATTTTATTAGGGATAATCTTAATATTTTTATATAATAATTTATTTTTTATTTTTTTTAATTTTTAAATTTTAAATTAAGTTTGTAATTAATTATTTTAATATTATAAGATTTAATTTTATTTATTTTTTTATAAAGTTTATTTAGTTATTTTTATTTATTTTTTATAATGATAAAATTAGTAGAATAAAAATATATATTTATTGAATTCAACAATTATTTTTTCCAACTGTTTATCAAAAACATTTTCTTTAGTTTTAATTTAAAGGTAATTTCTGCCCTATGAGAAATTAAATGGCTGCAGTATTCTGACTGTACAAAGGTAGCATAATAATTAGCCTCTTAATTGGGGGCTAGTATGAAGGAACAAATGAGATAAAAATTATAATAATTTATAAATTTTGAATTTAATTTTTCAGTCAAAAAGCTGAATTGATAATATGGGAAGAAAAGACCCTATAGAACTTAAATTAATTTTATAACCATAATTTTTATTAAAAAAATCTTATAAACTTATTTTTTATTGGGGTGATAAATAAATTTAAACTTTATTTTTTAAATTCTTTATATAAGAATATTTATGAATCAATAATTGATTAAAGTAAAAGTTACCTTAGGGATAACAGCGTAATTTGAGTGGAGAGTTCTAATTTATATTCAAGTTTGCGACCTCGATGTTGAATTAAGATAAATTTTTGGAGCAGAATCTTTTTAATTAAGTCTGTTCGACTTTTAAATTCTTACATGATTTGAGTTCAAACCGGTGTAAGCCAGGTTGGTTTCTATCTTTATTAAAAACATTTATTTTAGTACGAAAGGACCAAATAATTTATTATTATTTAATATTAATTATTTAAATGAATATAATAATGAAACTAGGTTGGCAGATTTTATGCATTAAATTTAGAATTTAATAAAGTGACTTTAGTCATATTTAGTAATTTTAATAATTACAAGTTTATTTATACTCTTAATAATTCTTATTTCAGTGGGGTTTTTTACATTATTTGAGCGAAAAATTATAGGGTATACTCATAATCGAAAAGGTCCTAATAAAGTAGGGTATTTTGGTATTTTTCAACCTTTTAGAGATGGATTTAAGTTATTTTTTAAAGAACAAGTTTATCCTTCTAATTCAAATTTTTTAATATATTTTATTTGCCCTATTTTGAGCTTACTACAATCTCTATTTATTTGAGCTTTATTTCCTTTTTATGTTAATTGTTTAAATTTTAATTATGGTTTCCTTTTTTTTTTGTGTTGTTCAAGAATTAGAGTTTATAGCTTAATTATTTGTGGTTGATCCTCAAATAGAATTTATGCTCTTCTTGGTTGTATTCGCAGAGTTTCTCAAGCTATTTCCTATGAAGTTTCTTTATCATTAATTTTATTAGGTTTTTTCTTTTTAAGTGATAGATATAGTTTAATAAATTTTAATTTTATACAATCCTTATGTTGATTTATTTTTTTTTCTTTCCCAATATTTTTTTGTTGACTCTCCTGTTGTCTAGCTGAAACAAATCGTACTCCTTTTGATTTTTCTGAAGGTGAAAGAGAATTAGTTTCTGGGTTTAATATTGAATATGGGGCGGGTGGCTTCGCTTTTCTTTTTATTGCAGAATATTCTAGAATTATTTTTATAAGTCTTTTTACTTGTCTAATTTTTTTAGGTGGGAATTTTTTTTCATTTTATTTTTTTTTAAAGTTAATTTTTATTTGTTTCTTTTTTGTTTGGATTCGGTGTACTTTACCTCGTTATCGTTATGATAAATTAATGTATATAGCTTGGAAATGTTATTTACCTCTTTCTTTAAACTATATTATGTTTTTTATTTTAATGAAACTCTTTGTTTTTTATCATTTTTTTTTGTTAAGTTATTAAGTAAATCCTTTCTTTTATTTTCAAAATAAATGCTTTAAAATAAGCTAAATAACTAATTTGTAAGTTTATCTCAGTATTTTGTCATTAAAGGATCAGTAATAAAATATGAAAAATATAAAATTGTTAAAATAGCACCAATTTCAGTATAAGGGAGCTCAACTGGTCGTGCTCCAATTCATGTTAATAAAATTGTAGTTGTTAAAAAAATTCAAATATTAATTTGAGCTAATGGATAAAATCTAATTCCCTTAAATTTTATTTTTATTGAAAATGGTAAGATAAGTAAAATTAAGATTGATGTAAATAGGGCTATAACACCTCCTAATTTATTAGGAATTGACCGTAAAATTGCATATGCAAATAAAAAGTATCATTCAGGTTGAATATGAACAGGGGTAACTATAGGGTTGGCATTAATAAAATTATCTGGGTCAGATAATAAAAAAGGTTCAGTGAAGTTTAATAATAGTAGTATTAATATTGTAATTACAATTCCTGTTAAGTCTTTAATGGAGAAATATGGGTGGAATGGAATTTTATCATAATTTGAATTTAACCCAATAGGATTATTTGACCCAGTTATATGTAAAAAGAAAATGTGAATTACTACTATTAATGAAACAATAAATGGTAATATAAAATGAAGTCTAAAAAATCGATTTAATGTGGCGTTATCTACTGCAAATCCTCCTCAAATTCAGCTTACTAATATAGTTCCCACATAAGGAAATGCTGAAAGTAGATTAGTAATAACTGTAGCCCCTCAAAATGATATTTGTCCCCAAGGTAATACATATCCTAGGAATGCTGTTGCCATAGTTAATAATATAATTACTACACCTGTAATTCAAGTTTTTACAAATTTATAAGATCCATAATAAATACCTCGCCCTGTATGTAAATAAATACAAATAAAGAATAATGATGCTCCATTTGAATGAATTGAGCGTAATAGTCAACCGTAATTTACATCCCGTATAATGTGACTTAAACTGTTAAAGGCTGTGTCAATTGTTGCTCTATAATGTATTGATAGAAGAATTCCCGTAATTAACTGAATTGCTAAGCAAGAGCCTAATAAAACTCCGAAATTTCATCATAAAGAGATATTAATAGGTGCTGGTAAATCAATAATTGAATAATTTAGAATTTTAAAAATAGGATTTCTTTTTCGTAAAGGTTTATTCATAAATTTTATTTATAAGATCGTAGTGGTCCTTCATGGTGCTTAACGATTTTAGATACACAAATTATTGTAATGAGTAAATATAAGACTATTATAATAGTTAATATTATAGATTTTTCATTGTATAACTTAATTAATGACAGATCACTATTAAATGATACTATAATATTTTGAGTTTCTTTTATTTGATTTTCTATAATTATTTCATCTGAAATTAAAATTATCATAATAATTAAAATTGAAAAATTAATTTTGATTTTAAATTTTTCGTTTGATGCAATTCTTCTTATATATATAAAAATAATTAATAATCCTCCAATTATTATTAAAAATGTAATTATAGAAAATCAAGAAGTTAATAAAATTGTGTTAATTAGTATAATTATTATTATAGTTTGAGTTAGTAATAAAAATCCTAATGACATAGGGTTTTTTGTAAAGGGTGTTATTGATCTAATTATTAATATCAATTTTATTAAAATAAACTTAATTTCAGCATTTAGTTTATTAAAAATTTAAATTTTGGGAATTTAAGATATGTTTATTCATTTTGCTGATGATTTAAGAGAACAACTCAAGTTTGATTTACAAAATCAATATTTTTATTAAATTATTAAAACTTATGACATTTTATTTTGTTTCTTATATTTTTTTTTTTAGTATTGTAAGTTTTATTTTTATTCGTAAGCATATCCTTTTATGTTTGATTAGTTTAGAAATATTAGTTGTTATTTTACTTTTATTAATTTTATTATATTGTTTTATATTTAATCATTCATTTTATATTTATTTACTAATGATAACTTTTTATGTTTGTGAGGGTGTAATTGGTTTAAGAGTTTTAGTTACTATAATTCGTTGTCACGGTAATGATTATTTAAATTCATTAATTTTATGATAAAATTGATTTTTTACTTAATTTTTTTAATCCCCTTATTTTTTTTTCAATTAAATAAATTTTGATGAATTTTTCAAATAAGAATATTAATTTCCTTGATTATGTTTTTATTTTCTTTTTTAAATGATTATTTTTCTAATATTTCTTATTTTCTAGGTGTAGATTTTTATTCTTATAGATTAACTATTTTAAGAATTTTTATTATTTCTTTAATAGTTATTTCTAGAAACAAAATTAACAAAACATTTAATAGTAATTTGTTTATGTTTATTTGTTTATTGTTATGTTTAATTCTTATTATAATTTTTTGTTGTTTGAATATATTTTTGATATACATTTTTTTTGAGTTAAGATTGGTACCTTTAATAGTTTTAATTTTTGGTTGAGGTTATCAAGTTGAGCGGTTAATTGCCGGTCTTTATTTATTTTTTTATACATTATTTGCGTCTCTTCCTTTATTTTCTTTTTTTGTATATTTATACATAAATAATTTAAGTTTATTTTTTGATATACCATATTATATTCCTAATATTTTTTTTATTCATTTTTTTATGATTTTTGCTTTTTTGGTTAAACTCCCTATATTTATAGTTCATTTTTGGTTACCAAAAGCTCATGTTCAAGCTCCTATTTCAGGATCTATAATTTTAGCTGGATTGCTTCTCAAAATTGGTGGTTATGGATTTTTACGTATCATAATTCTTAATGAGTTATTATTTTTTAAAAATAGCTTTATTTGGTATTCTCTTAGAATTGTTGGAGGCTTATTAGTAAGTTTAGTTTGTTTAGTTCAGGGTGATGTAAAATGCTTAATTGCTTATTCTTCTGTAGGTCATATAAGCTTATGTATTTTAGGTTTAGTTAGAATAACAAAGTGAGGAGTTTTAGGTGCATATATAATAATAATTTCTCATGGATTATGTTCTTCTGGTTTATTTTGTTTAGCTAATATTTCATATGAACGATTTTTTAGCCGTAGATTTTTTTTTAATAAAGGTTTATTAAATTTTATACCTAGAATATGTGTAATATGATTTATATTTAGTGCCTTTAATATAGGTTGTCCACCTAGTCTTAATCTTTTAAGTGAAGTTTTAATTTTAGGTGGAATATTAAGTTATTGATCTTATTCTTTATATTATTTTGCTTTTATTTCTTTTTTTTCAGCTTGTTTTAGTTTTTATTTATTTAGATTTACTCAACATGGGTCTTCTAATTTTCTTTATAGATTTAGTTCAGGTTATTCACGGGAGTATCTTCTTCTTTTTGTTCATTTATTTCCTTTAATTTTTATTCTACTTAGTTTGAATTCTTTTTTTTAATTTAAATAGTTTAAAAAAAATAAAGATTTGTGGTATCTTAGATGTTAATTAACTTTAAGTTTTGTTAAAATTTAATTATTATATTTACTGAGGGTTATTGTTACTTTTTTTTTCTTTTTTTTTTTTTTTTTTTTTTTTAAATTCAATCTTATTTGATTTTTGCTATTTATTGGAGTGGAAAATTATTGAATTTAATTCATTTAGAGTTTATTATATTATTTTATTAGATTGAATTAGAAATCTATTTATTTCAGTAGTTCTACTTATTTCATCAATAGTTGTTTTTTATAGAATAAATTATATAGGGGTTGGTTCTTATAGAAGAAATCGTTTTCTTTTTTTAGTTATTCTTTTTGTTTTAAGAATATTATTAATAATTATTAGTCCAAATCTTATTAGAATTTTATTAGGTTGGGACGGTTTAGGGTTAGTTTCTTATTGTCTAGTTATTTATTTTAATTCAATAAAAAGATATCTTGCTGGGATAATTACTTGTTTAACAAATCGATTAGGTGATATTGGTTTACTAATTTCTTTGGCTTGAATAGTTTCTTATGGAAGATGGCATTTTATTTTTTATTTAGATTTATATAATTTTGGTTTATTCTATATAATTATAGTTTCCTCTTTTACTAAAAGAGCTCAGATTCCTTTTTCTTCTTGATTACCAGCTGCTATAGCAGCTCCTACACCTGTTTCAGCCTTGGTTCATTCATCAACTTTAGTTACTGCAGGAGTTTATTTATTAATTCGTTTTTTTAATTCAATAATTTTTAATAATATATTTTTTTTATTTTTAAGCATATTAACTATATTAATATCTTCATTTTGTGCTAACTATGAATTTGATTTAAAAAAAATCATTGCTTTGTCAACTTTGAGTCAGTTGGGTTTAATAATAAGATCTTTATTTTTAGGTTTTGTAAGTTTATCTTTTTTTCATTTACTAAGACATGCCATGTTTAAATCTTTATTATTTCTTTGTTCTGGTATTTTTATTTTTTATATAAATGATAATCAAGATATTCGTTTTATGGGTTCAGTTTGCAATTTTTTACCTTTCTGTACTGCTTGTTTTAACTTATCTAATTTAGCATTGTGTGGAATTCCTTTTTTGTCTGGTTTTTATTCTAAGGATTTAATTTTGGAACTTAGTTTAATACATTCAATAGGTTTAATTTATAATTTGATTTTTTTTTTTAGAATTGGTTTAACTTGTTGTTATACAGCTCGTTTATTTTACTATAGAATAATTATTAGAACTAAATTTAAGTGTCATTTTTTTTTTTATGAGGAAAAATTAATTATGAAGTTTAGAATTTTATTTTTAACTTTTAGTTCAGTTTTATTTGGTTGTTTAATTTTATGACTTTTACTTATTGATCTTTCAATTGTTTTATTACCTATTTATTTAAAAATGGCTCCTATATTTTTTATTTTTTTAGGGTTTTGATTAGGACTTCATTTAGTAGAATTTAAAGGTTTTATTTTTAATCAAACTTTTTATTTATTTACTAATATGTGATTTATATATAGCTATTCTTATTATTTATATAATTATTTTTATTTATTTAATTCTAAATCTCTCTTAAATTGGGGTGAATTGTATGGTGGCATAGGTATTTCTTTTTATTTATTAAAAATATCAAATTTCTTACAATTTTATTGTAATAATAGAATTAAGGTAATATTCTTAACTTTTGCAGTTTGATTATTAATTATTATTTATTTTAATAGCTTATTTATTAGAGTGTTATATTGAAGTTATAAAGGAAAGTTAAACTTTTAAAATATTTTATTCATAGATATAAATTAATCATTTTTTTAATGAAAATAAAGTGTTTTTTTTAAACTATATGAATAAAAAGGTAAACGGAATTTAACCGCTTTAGAAATTAGTTAGCAGCTATTTCTATATCTTAACCTTTAATTGGAATTTAATTCAATTTTCTTATCAACAATAAGCTACCTCTATTTTGGTTTCAATTAAAACATGAGGTTATTACCTTAAATTTTAGGTCGAAACTAAATGTAAATTTTACTTCTATGTTAATTTTAGGAAGGCTACTTTTAGCACTTTCTGAATGCAAATCAGATATTATATTTAAATACAACCCACAATTATTTAGTTCAGTTTAACATTCCATTTAATCATTCATGATAAAGTCCTATAATTAAAATTATAACAAAAATTGTAGATGTTATTAATCAAGTTGTTAATTGTGATCTTTTTAAAGTTAAAATTATTGGTAAAATAATAATAATTTCGATATCAAAAATTAAGAAAATAACTGCAATTAAAAAAAAATGGATTGAGAATGGTAATCGTTTGTATGTTATTGGATTAAAACCGCATTCAAAGGGTGATGATTTCTGATTATCAGAAATTTGCTTTTTATTAATTATCATAATAAGAATTGAAATTAAAAGGTTAATTAATATAATTAATATTAAAAATTTAATAATTAAGATTATTACTTATTTTCTAAGGAAACATTTAAGTTGGAAGCTTAATATACTTTTTATATTAAATAAGTTAATTACCCCATCAGTAAATTGAAATATATAAAAATAATCACACTACATCAACAAAATGTCAATATCAGGCTGATGCTTCAAATCCTACATGGTGATTTTTTGATATATGAAGCTTAAATATTCGAATAAGTGAAACTATAATAAATAATGTACCAATAATAACATGTAATCCATGAAATCCTGTAGCTATAAAGAATGTGGCCCCGTAAATTGAGTCTGAAATGCAGAATGGGGATTCTAAATATTCATATAATTGTAAGATTGAGAAATATAGTCCTAATATTACTGTTATAATTGTTCTTTGGATTATTTGATTAAAATTTTTATTGATTAATGAGTTGTGAGCTCAAGTAATTGTAATTCCTGATCTTAATAAAATTATAGTGTTAAGTATTGGGACATTTATTGGGTTGAACGGTATAATCCCTTTAGGGGGTCAAATTAATCCAATTTCTATAGAGGGGGATAAACTTCTGTGGAAAAATGCCCAAAAAAAGGATAAAAAAAATAAAATTTCAGATGTAATAAATAAGATTATTCCTATTTTTATTCCTAATACAACTTTTATTGTATGCAGTCCTTGAAATGTAGATTCTCGTGTTACATCTCGTCACCATTGAATTATAGTTAATATAATAATTAAAATTCTTAATATAAATAAATTTATATTGATTTTGTGGAATCATATAATTAAACCTAGTATTAAAGTTATTAATCCAATTGAACCAGTTAATGGTCAAGGTCTTTTATCAACTAAATGAAAGGGGTGATTATTCATTATTAAATTTCTCTAGAGTATAATGTTGTTAATGTTATAAAAACATATGCTTGAATTGTTGATACAGCTATTTCAAATAATATTAGGATAATAAATACAATTATTGTTGAAATTATAATGATAATTGATGGTCTTCTACCTAGAAGAGATATTAATAAATGTCCTGCAATTATATTAGCAGTTAATCGAACCGCAAGAGATCCAGGTCGGATTAAATTTCTTACTGTTTCAATAAGTACTATAAAAGGAGTTAGTATAGAAGGAGTACCTAAAGGTACTAAGTGGGTAAATATTGATTTAGACTTGTTTATTCACCCGTATATTATAAAAGTTAATCATAATGGTAAAGCTATTGTCAACGAGAATGTTAGATGAGAAGATGATGTAAATACGTAAGGGGTTAATCCTAAAAAATTGTTGATTAAAATGAATATAAATATTCTTAACATAATTAATTTAATACCTTTGTAAGGTATAATTATTTTAATTTCTTTTCTTAATATTTCATTAATAAATTTAAAAATTATAATATTTTTATTAGGAGTTAATCAGAACTTAAATGGTATAATTATTAAAAAAATAATTGTTCTTATTCAGTTTAATGATATTAAACCAGTACACGGGTCAAATACAGAAAATAAATTAGTTATCATTTTCATTTTATTATTTTGTAATTCAATTTAGTATTATAATTGATTTTTATTTTAAATTCAAAGTATATAATTGTTATTATTAATATAAAACATAGAATAAATAATATTATTATAAAGGTTCATCATATAGGAGATATTTGAGGCAAAAGATTACTATTAAGTATTTTAAAATTGACAACTTTATGTTTTAAATTAAACTAAATCTTTCATTAAGAGTAGTCGCTACTTTACTATTTTATGGTTTAAGAGACCAGCACTTGCTTTAAGTAACTTAATGAATAGTTTTTTAGTCAATTTAAGAATCTATTTATATTTACTCTTTCTAGTATAATAGGTATAAATGAATGATTTGCTCCACAAATTTCAGAGCATTGCCCGTAAAATAATCCTGGTCGTTTTATTGAAATATTACCTTGGTTAATTCGTCCAGGTGATGCGTCAATTTTCAATCCAAGACAAGGAATAGTTCATGAATGAATAACATCAGATGATGATGCTAAAATTCGAGTTTGAACATTAAAAGGTAATACAATTTGATTATCAGTTTCTAATAATCGAAATTCATTATCTTCTAATTCGTTAGTTGATTTTATATATGAATCAAATTCAATTTTTTTAAAGTCTGAATATTCATATGATCAGTATCATTGATGACCAATAGCTTTAATAGAAATTAAGGGTTTATTTGTTTCTTCAATTATATATAGGATTTTTAAAGATGGTAATGCAATAAAAATAAGTAAAATTGCAGGTATGATTGTTCAAATTAATTCAATTATTTGTTCTTCTAAAAGTATTCGATTAATAAATTTTCTTATTATTTGTCTTACTATTATGTATAAAACAGTAATTGTAATTATTATAATAATTATTATTGTGTGATCATGAAATATAATTAATTGTTCTATTAAAGGTGAATTTGAATCTTGAGTATTTAAATTTGATCATGAAGCTATTTCTAAAGAAATGAAAACATTTATAAATGAATTTTAAGCTCACCACATTACTTCTGTCACATTAGATTAATTTATTAATAATGGTAATTCTCTATAAGAGTGTTCTTCTGGTGGTATTTTTTGTAATCATTCAATAGATGAAATATTATTGTTTGAGAATATTATTAATCGTTTAGAAATAAATCTTTCTCAAATAATAAATATTAATATTAAAATTCTAACGAATGAAATTAATCTACCAATTGATGATAAATTGTTTCATGATAGATAAATATCTGGATAATCAGAGTATCGTCGTGGGAATCCTCTTAATCCTAAAAAGTGTTGAGGAAAAAATGTCAAATTAACCCCTACAAATATGAATAAGAATTGAATTTTTAGCCATTTAGGATTTAATGTGAATCCAGTAAACAATGGGAATCAGTGAATAAATCCTGCGATAATAGCGAATACTGCTCCTATAGATAAAACATAATGAAAATGAGCTACTACATAATAAGTGTCATGTAGAATTACATCAATTGATGAATTTGATAAAATAATTCCAGTTAATCCCCCTAAAGTAAATAAAAATACGAATCCATAAGATCAAAGTATTTGAATACTTTTTTTTATAGGTACACCATGTATAGTTGCTATTCATCTAAATACTTTAATTCCTGTTGGTACGGCAATAATTATTGTTGCTGAAGTAAAATATGCTCGTGTGTCTACGTCTATACCTACAGTAAATATATGATGAGCTCAAACTACGAATCCCAATAATCCAATTGATATTATAGCATAAATTATACCAATGTAACCAAATGATTCGTTTTTTCCTCTTTCTTGAGTGATAATATGAGAAATTATGCCAAATCCTGGTAAAATTAAAATATAAACTTCAGGGTGCCCAAAAAATCAGAATAAGTGTTGGTATAGGATTGGATCACCCCCTCCTGATGGGTCAAAGAATGATGTATTTAAATTTCGATCTGTTAGTAGTATTGTGATAGCACCTGCTAATACCGGTAAAGATAATAATAAAAGAACTGCGGTAATTACTACTGATCATACAAATAAAGGAGTTCGATCTAGAGTTAATCTATTTGATCGTATATTAATTACTGTAGTAATAAAGTTTACTGCTCCCAAGATTGATGAAATACCTGCTAAGTGAAGTGAAAAAATTGCTAAATCAACTCTTGCTCCTGAGTGAGCTACATTTCTTGATAGTGGGGGGTAAACTGTTCAACCAGTTCCTGCCCCCGTTTCTACTATAGAGCTTATTATTAAAAGTGTTAATGAGGGGGGTAGTAATCAAAATCTTATATTATTTATTCGTGGGAATGCTATATCGGGTGCCCCAATTATTAGGGGTAAAAGTCAATTTCCAAATCCCCCAATTATAATAGGTATAACTATAAAAAAGATTATAATAAATGCGTGAGAAGTAACAATTACATTATATACTTGGTCATTTGAGATAAAAGGTCCTGGTTGTGTAAGTTCAATTCGAATTAATATTCTTAATATTATTCCTACTATTCCTGATCAAATTCCAAAAATAAAATATATAGTCCCAATATCTTTATGATTTGTTGAATATAATCATTTTTTCATAACTAAGGTGTCTGATTTAAGTAGTAAACTGTAAATTTACTTAAAAGCTTTATTTTAGCTTTCTTAGTAATTTTAATCTTATATTTTAATAAAAATATAAAATTGCAAGTTTTAAGATGAATCAAATTCTAAGATTTACTCTGGAAGCTTAATTAACTTTGAAGGTTAATAGTTTAATATAACTTAAAATCTTAGTTAAGATTTTTAATTATTAAGATTAGAGGGGTTAATATTAAATTTAACATAATTACTAATGATGAAATTTTTCTTGTCTTAAATATACTTCATTTGGGATAATACAAGAAAAATATTAAAGTCAAGTATGCTATCCGCATGTAAAAAAATATAACTAATGTTGACATAACAATTATTACAATTAAATTCAGAATTATTATTTTTCTAATTGAAAATTCAATAATTACAAGTTTAATAGTGAATCCTATAAGTGGTGGTATTCCACCTAGTGAAAGTAAATTTATTCACAAAGCATATTTATTTTCTGTTATTTGCTCATTAATAATAATTTGGTTTGTATAAATTGAATTCAATTTACTTATCATTCAAACCAACATAATAATAAGAATTGAATATATCATTAAGTAAAATGATCAAATAAAGTTATTTTTAATAGCTATTGTAATAAGTCCTATGTTAAAGATTGATGAGTATGCAATCAATTTTTTTACGGCTGATTGGTTTAACCCTATAATTGATCCCGTGATTAATGTAATTAGAATAATAATTGAAATTGAAACTTGTATAAATGACAAAATCATTAGTGGTGAAATTTTTGATACTGTAAGTATTAAAATAAGAGGTAATGATTGAATGGGTTCAACTACAGAAATTAATCAAGAGTGAAATGGGGCTACCCCCATCTTTATCAAAATAGATAATGTTACAATTAAGTAATTTGGTTTAATGTTAGTTAGTAAAATTATTAACCCAAAAATTAACAACCCAGATCTGATTCTTTGTACAAGAAAATATTTTATTATTGATTCTGAAGTAATTATTAAATTATTTTGTATTAAAGGTAATAATGTAATTAAAGATAATTCCAATCCTGCCCAAATTAATAATCAGTTATTTGAACATAAGCAAATTATAACCCCAACAATTATAAAGCTTAAGAAAAATACCTTAGAATAATTTATTTTAATTAAAAAGGGAAAGATTTTACTTTCATTTGCAGGGTATGAACCTAAAAGCTTAAAGTTAGCTTACCTTTTTAATTTAGTTATTTGTAAATAGGTGTAATGATGCACAGAAAATTTTGATTTTTACGGACAAGTTTAATCCTTGATTTTACAATAAGAGTATAACATACATGATTTATCCTATCAAGATAACCCTTTTATTCAGGCATCTTATT